AGCAAATGCGAGTTTCAATATGGGTTCCGACGAGGCCAATTTAGTAATTCGTAAAGCTGAGGTTAACAAGGGTACTGCCTCGAAGAAATTAAAACCCCGGGCTCGAGGACGTAGTTATGCGATAAAAAAAGCTACCTGTCATATAACTATTGTAGTGAAAGATATATCTTTAGATGAAGATGAATATGAAGAGATATCTTTCTATTCGTTAAAAAACCCTAGATGGAAAAAGACAACTATGGTATATGATGATGCGTATAATAGTGAGGTAGTATGGGACAAAAAATAAATCCACTCGGTTTCCGACTTGGTACAACCCAAAGCCATCATTCCCTTTGGTTTGCACAACCAAAAAATTATTCTGAGGGTCTACAAGAAGATCAAAAAATAAGAGATTTTATCAAAAATTATGTTCAAAAGAATATGAGAATATCCTCCGGTGCCGAGGGAATTGCCCGCATAGAGATTCAAAAAAGAATTGATTTGATCCAGGTCATAATCTTTATGGGGTTCCCGAAGTTATTAATCGAAAGTAGACCGCGAGGAATCGAAGAATTACAGATGAATCTACAAAACGAATTTCATTATGTGAACCGAAAACTTAACATTGCTATCACAAGAATTGCAAAACCTTATGGAAATCCTAATATTCTTGCAGAATTTATAGCCGGACAATTAAAGAATAGAGTTTCATTTCGAAAAGCAATGAAAAAGGCTATTGAATTGACTGAACAAGCAGATACAAAAGGAATTCAAGTACAAATCGCAGGGCGTATCGACGGAAAAGAAATTGCACGTGTCGAATGGATCAGAGAAGGTCGGGTTCCCCTACAAACCATTCGCGCTAAAATTGATTATTGTTCCTATACAGTTCGGACTATCTATGGGGTATTAGGCATCAAAATTTGGATTTTTATAGACAAGGGAGAGGAATAACAAAACTTTCATTGTTTTTCCGTCGATAGAACAAAAAGGGGGAAACTCATTCATTCTTTTTCTGGCCAATCAAACAAATTCCGAATTCTTTAATTCTTTTAATTCTATAGGGTTAAATAAAAATTAGATTGACCTTTTATTTTGATATAATTGCTATGCTTAGTGTGTGACTCGTTGGTTTTAGGGGGTTGGGATTAAAAAAAGACCGGCCCAGTAGTATGAAAACCAACCCATCGCTTCATATTATCTGGATCTAAAGAACCTGTCAAGATATGCCAAATCGGTCATATCTTTGTAGCAACTGAAATTTTTTTACAATTAAACTTTAATAAATTCTAAGTTTAAAACAAAATACAGAACAAGAGTGTGGATAAATGGAAGGGTGAGAGAAAGAAATAAAAAAATCTCAATGATATAGAATTCCAATATGTAAGGTCTATGAGTCCTCTCATAAAAGACAGTGTAATAAAGCATCAATACTAATTGATTCATCCATAATGAAATATTAAATGAATCCTTCTTATAGATTATAGAAGAAAAAACTCAAGAGCTTCGAGCCAATAAAGACTAAGAAGATTGACTCAAGGATAAATTGGATTAGAAGCTTCGTTGTAGAATTCTGACCTAACCATTTAGTACGAAGTGGTGGGGACGAAGGAACCTGTGAATGCAAAAGATTTTATTCAACAAATGAATCTTAATGATTCACTCGTTGGGATGGCGAAATGAACCGGAAATCAATTCATCTATTCGGAGAAATGACGAACAAGTGCTAGGACTGAAATAGAGATTGCAAGAGTCAATATTCGCCCGCGATAATTTTTTTTTTTAATTTGAATTGGTAAACCTGGATAAAAGACAAAAGAAAATAAAGATTTAATAGGACGTTCCAAAAAAAAAACGATTTTTATCCAATTTTTTCTAAAAATGTTCTAATATCTATGCAAATTAATTGCAATTCCATTTTGAATCCTTTTATTCGCGAGGAGCTGGATGAGAAGAAACTCTCACGTCCAGTTCTGTAGTAGAGATGGACTTCCGAAACAACCATCAATTATAACCCCAAAAGAACTAGATTCCGTAAACAACATAGAGGACGAATGAAGGGAATATCTTATCGAGGTAATCATATTTGTTTCGGTAAATATGCTCTTCAGGCGCTTGAGCCTGCTTGGATCACATCTAGACAAATCGAAGCGGGTCGACGAGCAATGACACGAAATGCGCGTCGTGGTGGAAAAATATGGGTCCGTATATTTCCAGACAAACCAGTTACAATAAGACCCGCCGAAACACGTATGGGTTCGGGGAAAGGATCCCCTGAATATTGGGTAGCTGTTGTTAAACCGGGGCGAATACTATATGAAATGGGCGGAGTAACTGAAAATATAGCTAGAAGGGCGATTTTAATAGCAGCATCCAAAATGCCTATACGAACTCAATTTATTATTTCGGCATAAAAATGTAGAACCAACACAAATGAGTCTTGGGAATGAAAGAAAACCGCAGGTTTCTTTTTTTTGACAAACAATATTTCTTTTATTTTCTTCATCCTTTGCATTGGAAGAATAGACTCAAAACTTCATATGATTCAACCTCAGACCCATTTAAATGTAGCGGATAACAGCGGGGCTCGAAAATTGATGTGTATTCGAATCCTAGGAGCTAGTAATCGCCGATATGCTCATATTGGTGACGTTATTGTTGCTGTGATCAAAGAAGCAGTACCAAACATGCCCCTAGAAAAATCAGAAGTAGTAAGAGCTGTAATTGTTCGTACCTGTAAAGAACTTAAACGTGACAGCGGTATGATAATACGATATGATGACAATGCTGCAGTTGTGATTGATCAAGAAGGAAATCCAAAAGGAACTCGAATTTTTGGTGCAATCCCCCGCGAACTGAGACAATTCCATTTTACTAAAATAGTTTCATTAGCTCCCGAGGTATTATAAAATAAAATGGGAGCCTGATATCTTTGGGATCTTTGAAAAGAAATAGATTAAGAACTAGATTAATTCGTAGATTATGTCTCACGCATATACCTTGAAAATTCATATTCATAAACCAATAAAAAAACATGTTAATTAGATCCAATTTTGAGGCACCAAAAATTTTACTTCATCATGGGTAGAGACACTATTGCTGAGATAATAACCTCTATACGAAATGCGGATATGGATAGAAAAAGAGTTGTTCGCATAGCATCTACTAATATTACCGAAAATATTGTTAAAATACTTTTCCGAGAAGGTTTTCTCGAAAACGTCAGAAAACATCGAGAAAAAAACAAAAATTTTTTGGTTTTAACCCTGCGACATAATAGAAGGAATAGGAAAAGACCCCATACCTGTAGAAATTTTTTAAATTTAAAACGGATCAGCCGACCCGGTCTACGAATCTATTCTAACTCTCAACGAATTCCTAGAATTTTAGGTGGAATGGGGATTGTAATTCTTTCTACTTCTCGAGGTATAATGACAGACCGGGAGGCTCGACTAGAAAGAATCGGCGGAGAAATTTTATGTTATATATGGTAATCCTTTTAATATCAAAATGGGATCCTCTTCCTATTTGTAAAAAAAAAAGAAAGGGGTGAGTTGTCTAATATCGTTTCTCCTACATTAGTTGATACTTCAAGGGGGCTTTACCTGAAATGAAAGAACAAAAATGGATTCATGAGGGTTTAATTACCGAATCGCTTCCCAACGGCATGTTCCGGGTTCGGTTAGATAATGAAGATCTGATTATAGGTTATGTTTCAGGAAAGATCCGACGTAGTTTTATACGGATACTGCCAGGCGATAAAGTCAAAATTGAAGTAAGTCGTTATGATTCAACTAGAGGACGTATAATTTATCGACTCCGAAACAAGGATTCGAAAGATTAGGTGGTTTTTATTCAATATGATTCGAGATGAAAAATTGCAAGAAACTTATTTTCTACCAAGAAGTAAATTCAGAATTAAGATAAGGAATGAAAAATATGAAAATAAGAGCTTCCGTCCGTAAAATTTGTGAAAAATGTCGACTAATCCGCAGACGGGGGCGCATTAGAGTAATTTGCTCTAACCCGAGACATAAACAAAGACAAGGATAATCAGACTCACCAAAGGAATAAACGTACAAATAAAGAATCTGTTTTGACATCAAATGGATATATTCCATATATTTCTGACTCATATTTATGAGATGCTACAATATGGCAAAAGCTATACCGAGAATTGGTTCACGTAAAAATGTACGTATTGGTTCACGTAAAAGTGCACGTAGAATACCAAAGGGAGTTATTCATGTTCAAGCAAGTTTCAATAATACTATTGTCACCGTTACAGATGTACGGGGTCGGGTCGTTTCCTGGTCCTCGTCCGGTACTTGTGGATTCAAGGGTACGAGAAGGGGGACGCCCTTTGCCGCTCAAACCGCAGCGGCAAATGCTATTCGTACAGTAGTAGATCAAGGTATGCAACGAGCCGAAGTCATGATAAAAGGTCCCGGTCTCGGAAGAGACGCCGCATTACGAGCTATTCGTAGAAGTGGTATACTATTAACTTTTGTGCGGGATGTAACCCCCATGCCACATAATGGCTGTAGACCCCCCAAAAAAAGACGTGTGTAGAAATGAAGAGTGAAGAAATTTCAAGAGAAACAAGAGAAATAAATAATTCAATCAAATAAAATATTATTACTATGGTTCGAGAGAAAGTAACAGTATCTACTCGGACGCTGCAGTGGAAGTGTGTTGAATCAAGAACAGACAGTAAACGTCTTTATTACGGGCGCTTTATTCTGTCTCCACTTATGAAAGGACAGGCCGACACAATAGGCATTGCGATGAGAAGAGCTTTGCTTGGAGAAATAGAAGGAACATGTATCACACGCGTAAAATCTGAGAATGTCCCGCATGAATATTCGACTATAACGGGTATTCAAGAATCGGTCCACGAAATTATAATGAATTTGAAAGAAATTGTATTGAGAAGTAATCTATATGGAACTTGTGGCGCGTCGATTTGCGCCATGGGCCCTGGATATGTAACTGCTCAAAATATGATCTTACCACCT